TTCTTCTCTTTTTCCTCATCCGAATTCTTCTCCATTTTTTCTCCATTTTTCTCCATCCAAATTTTCACCAAATTTTCTCCATTTTTCTTCTTATTTTCTCCATTCCAATTTCTCCTTCTTATTTTCCTCATTCCAATTTCATTCCAATTCTTTCCATTCAATTTCCATTTCCGTTCCTATTCTATTTTTCTCCATTCAATTCTTCTCTCTCTCTCTCTCTCTCTCTCTCTCTCGTAGTTTCACTTCCATTCCGTGTCACTACTCCTCTGTTATTATGATGCACCTCTGGCACTTTTTGTCACTTTTTCAAACTTTTTTTGTCACGCTCACAAACTTTTTTCACGCTCACTAACTTTTTTTCTGCACGAGTAAAACTTTTTTATTTTTATGTTTTTTTACTCGTTTTAACGACTCGTAGGTCCGGAACTTTTTGCGCAATCGACATCAAATCTACAGAAACGCTTTTTTTGGTTTTTTTTCGTGTCCCAGATTTTTTCTGGGACACGTCAATTTTTTTTCGCGCCGACCCTGGTTCAACTCCGACACAAATTCGCAAAGTGGTTACACTTTTTTTACCACTTTTTTACCCACTCTAAGTAGGAACTTTTCCTAGTAATATTTTGCCAAATTGGGTCAAAATGGGTCAGATTCCTGACCCATTAAGCGTACACCTTCGTGTACGCTTTTTTTTCGCTTTTTTGAGCGAAAAAATTTCCGGAACACGTTCATTTTTGTTCGCGTTGACCCTGGTCCAATCCCGACACAAATTCGCAAATAAGTTACACTTTTAAAACCCAAAATCTACCCATCTAGGTAGGAACTTTACCTAGTAATATTTTTGCCAGGAAATTTTCTAGCCAGGTGGCTAGAAAATCTCCTAAAAGTGACCAGATTCTCTGGTCCCAAAGTTATCCCGGTCAAATATAGGCAGAGCCCGCACTACACGCGTTTCACGCGTTTCGTGCGAACTCTTTTGAATGAAGGTTTATAGACAAGAAAATTACTTATGCGGAGCAGAAGTCAACATGTGTAGTTGTGCTTGGTACGCGATCTTATGCAGAGCATAAGTCAACATGTGTAGTTGTGCTTGCTACGCGCACAACTCCTCCTGCGAAGCAGGAGTCAACATGTATGTTTGTGCTTACTACGCGCTCCAGGAAACCTGGAGCTCCTCCTTACCACTGAAATTAAACCTTCTTAGCTAGCTTATTCGCAAGCCTAGCTTGCAAGCCTTGCTTGCTAGTCTAGCTTGCTAGCTAGCTCTTTAAAGATGTCTCCTAAAACCAATCCTTTGTGCTCCTTTTAAAGTTTCTCAATACAAACTCCTGACCTGCAGCTAGCTTACTAGACGATTCCTGATACCAATTCCAATTCTTACCTCTAATGAGGATTCCTAATATAAGATCCTAATCCTAGCTAGCTTGCTCTGCTAGCTCGCTAGCATGGAGATTTCTGATATATGATCCAAATTCTAGCTAGCTAGTCTTGCTAGCCTAGCTAGAGGCACCATTCCCAAATCCAAAATCCTTTCCTCTCCCCTTAAAGAGATTCTTAATACTAAGTCTAGGCTTTAGCTAGCTTGCTAGCTTCTAGCACGCTAGCATGAAGATTATCAATACAAATTCCTAATCCTTCCTTCTCCAGAATCGATTCGTACTCCCAATTCTGGTCTTACGAATCGTTTCCTATTAACAGACCTCAGACCTTCCCAAACCTACCATTTTCAGCCTGTCTCAGCCATTCTTCTCAAGCCCTTCCTACCACCCTTTTAAATTCCTCAACCAAACTCTTACCTTTAACAATCCAAGAGTCTGGATAAGAGTCTAGTTTTATGCTTACAAATGAGTTTCTACTTTTGCTCTCGGATGAGGAAACACCCTAAAGAACCTTTAGCGACTAAAAGGCAGTCAGAGTAATAGTCAACATAGATAGATACCAACTAAACAGCAACTAAAGTCTACCTGTAGGTTTAAAAGATAAGAGTGATCCACCACCTCCAACATGAGACCCAAAATCTGGATAAGTCAAGAATCTCTGCATCTCAATGATAATGTCCTTAGAGAACTAACGAGAAAAGAATGGAAATCCAATTAGTCCCAAAGATCCGACCATTGACATAGTCTAAGTAAAAGTATTCTTAAAGATATTCCCACCCAGACCCCTTAAATCCTGATCACTAGCAAAGTTATGAATGGTTATTCCTGCATTCAAGAATAGGAGAGCCTTAAAGAATCCATGATTCAAGAGATGGAACAAGCTTACAGAGTAAGCTGAGAGACCAGAAGCCAAGATCATCTAACCCAATTGGCTACATGTAGAGTAAGCAATCACTTTCTTAATGTCCTCCTGAACCAGTCCAATAGATGCTGCCAAGAAACAAGTCAAAGATCCAAAGATAACCAGCATTTCATTAGCTCCTCTCGTAGCCTCAAACAGACTAACAGTTCTCATAGTCAACTAAACTCCAGCTGTAACCATTGTAGCTGCATGGATAAGAGCAGATACAGGTGTAGGACGTTCCATAGCATCTGGCAACCAATTATGTAGTCCCACTTGAGCAGATTTAGCCATCATGCTTAAAAAGAGCATCAGACAGATGAATTTCAACCCAACATTTCCACCATTAGAAGAGACCTCTGATATCGATACCGTGACCCACTCTGAAGAAAAATAGATGTAATCCAGAGAAGACTATTTCTCCACTATTCATACCATTGCCACCATCAGGCCCATGTCACCAACTCTATTCAAAAGGATAGCCTTAATAGACGATTTATTAGCCTGCAATCTCGTAGACCAGTAATTGACCAATAGGTACGAGCACACACCCACACCTTCTCAACCTATAAATAGACGTAAGAGTCCATCAGCCATTACCAACACCAGCATGAACCAGCAAAAGAGAATCAGCTACAGGTAGAATCTAATTCTGAACGGATCCTTTTTCAACTATTCTGACGACTACATTGTCACAGCCCAAGAAATAGCTACGACCAGACATACCATAGCCAAGCTAACAGAATTAAGGGAGAAGCTCAATGAGCCATTTAAAGAGTCCAGGTTAAAGCTAAAGAGAAATGGTAACTATAAAGTGTTGTAAGATGAAGTGTTTACCTCAAGTAAAACCACCAAACCTAAAGAGCAGCTGATAAGAACAAAAAATCCGGCAACAAGTAAATGGCACTATTGTCCGCGTACGGATCCCCACCCCATCATAAGCATAAGCAAAAAGAATACGAAGATTAAAAAGAGGCAAATCATTTTAAAGTGTCCATGCCCCATGATTCTAAACCAACGACCGAGATTCGAACTCCTGAAGACCTTAGTCTCTGAACTTACAATTCAGCTCCTTTGACCGCTAAGAGAAACTACCCCAAGTGTATCCCTTAAAAGAAACCCTTAATCTATCTCTCAATCTATCTCCTTATCTGAATCTATCTCCATTTTACCAGCGTCCAACTTATCCTATTCATTTCCAGGCACCTCAATTAGTTTACCGGCTAAACGTTCAATTGCTACTTGACTTAAATCGGTTCGATTCCGACGCATCCAGGCCTGTCTCATTACAAGCATAGAAGTCATCATCATCTAACTCGTGTTATAGACACCTGTTGAGCTGATACGGTTCACTCAACATACAAAAATAAAAGTTACCTTAGGGATAACAGCGTAATTCTGGTAGAGAGGTCCTATTGACGCCGGAGTTTGCGACCTCGATGTTGAATCTAGATGTCCTGGGGGTGGAGAGGCCTCCAAGGGTTGGACTGTTCGCCCATTAAAATCTAACGTGATTTGAGTTCAGACCGTTGTAAAGCAGGTCAGTTTCTATCTACTGAGCATTTTCAGAATTATATACCAAGGCATCCGCCTCGTACGAGAGGATGGGAGGGTATGGTTTTCCCTTGATTTTCAATTAGGCCACTTTGTCTCGTTGAGTCTCTACAAAGCAGGGCTTTACCCTCTGATACAGACACAGTGGAAATTCCTTCTCAATTCTTAATAGTTACTTATGTCAAGTTAGGCTTCTCTCAACCTTGAGCCAATCAGAGGTTATTCCTTAAGAGCATATCTGATTTATTTAAACATCTCTCCCTTAGTTCAACCGTAAGAACATCCAGTTTTGACCTGGCAAATAGGTGTTAGAATCACAAGAAAAATCCTCATACTCAAAGACCATCTTATCCATTCAAAGACCAGCTACTCGCATGAGCCCGTAAGCCATCAATCTGACCTCTTACTGTTCGATCAGCCTCCCTAACTCTACTCACACGTTTCCTTCTATGTCTCAGTCCCTACAATCCAAGCACCAAGCTAATCCTACGTCTATTAGCCGTACGAATTACCTCCTCATTCTGACTACACGATCTACTCTCCGAAAGTTGCTGAGAAGGTTACACTACAAGATTCCTCTCCTCATGTATCAGATACCGAATTGCACTCTTTATTCTCTCAGAAGTCTCATTATTCGCATCTCTACTCTCCACCTTCTTCTACTCTGCACTCGTTCCAGATGTTTCCATGCGACGGGTTTGACCCCCATACTTTATCCAAGCCGTTAATCCTTGGCGAGTACCTTTCCTCAACACCCTCATCCTACTTTTCTCAGGTGTCATGGTCACCTATTCACACCATCTATTAAAGAGACGAAATAAGTTTCCAAGTCTAATTTCACTCATCCTCACCATCATTCTAGCACTCGTATTCCTCACCTTCCAACTCTGAGAGTATTAGAACACTGTTTTCACGCTTAACGACTCCACTTTCCGAAGCATCTTCTTTATCAGCACCCGATGCCATCGGTGCCACGTTTTCATACGAATGATTCTACTCCTATCTCAAGCACTAAGGTTTCATCTGTCTCTATGAAACCACCACATATTCTACGAGTTAGCTATCTGGTACTGGCATTTCGTAGACGTAGTCTGACTCTTCCTATTCGTCCTAGTCTACTGATGAAGCTCCTAACTCTTAAGATCCTCAATCCAGCTAAGTGACTCAAGATTCCAAGATTTCAACCTTTATCTCTGACATAAACTTTGTACCTCCACAAAGTGGAGATGGCTGCCTGAGCAGCGAAGCTGCTCCAACTCAGAACCAAAGCCATGAACCAGAAACCTTCATCCATATTTGTTCAGTCCAGAATTCTTTCGTTCCTCAGAATTCTCAACCAACACCATCACTATAACAACACAAACACATGACATGAAATAGACATAAACATGAAACAGACATAAAATAGACATGAAACACACATGAAATTGACATGAAATAGACATGAAACAGACATGAAATTGACGTGAAATTGACATGAAATTAACACAGAATTAGCATAGAATTAACGCAAAAATCAGACATAAAGCAAAACATGAAATAGGACGCCATAAGCATTAAGTAACACAAATGGATAGATTTGTGATCCAGTATCTAAGTAGCAAAGACAAATCTAAGACATCTCCAATTAACGCCAAGACCACGAACTTTTAAGGAAAGGATAATCGAAATTCAAAGTCAGGGTCACTAATAAGCAGCACAAAGCCAACATTCAAAGACAGCATAAGTTATGTGTAGGTAAAAGTTACAGGTAAATGAACGGTTAAGATTTCTGCACCACACAAAAAGCAAGCACACCTATCAAGACAAAGCACTTAATAAGTGTCACATAGATTGACGGTAACTAAAATACAGGTCAAAGTGCAGCATACGATTCCAACACCTATATCTAATCCCAGAGCTGAAGTTTCTATCCAAGTCCCACACATGTTGCATAATCCAAGTCCAAAGTCTAAACCTAAAATACAAGTCTAAAGCCCCATTTCACAGCCGTAATCTAAAATCCCAGTCCATATCCATGTCCAGGATCAGAGACAAAAGTAAAGTTGAAAATCATGAATTAACCACTAGTCACAAGCCAAGACATATGAATAGAGGTCTTATTAATAGCAGGTATCGGTAGGTTTAGGTTTCACCAATCTGTAGCAAAACCAGAATCAATACACGTCAGGATTAGTGTCAAATCAATGAGCTAAAAGTCTAAGTCTATGAAATCAAGACCAACACCAAAAAAGCATGTGTCGAAAATCCATTCCCCAACCAAGCTTTCTGAGTAGCATCAAAATAGTTTAGTCTCCAAAATCTAAACCATTGTCATCATTATAACAGACATAGTGTTATACTAACCAGTTGAGAATACATGGTGAACTCAACTCCAGGATATCTGGTACACATTTCGGGCTGAAACATGCCATTAGACGGGGTTCAACTCCCATTTAGTTAGTCCTATACAGTCACCATTGTCCTTATGACCGATCTAAGGGTTTTAAATCTAGTTCAAAACGATAAGCGGTGATGATTAGTATTTTTTAGGAGTGGACCAAGTTCGAAAGCTTTGACACGACCGGATTTGCGTAGCGACCAATGCCCGGCGCAATTACTATACGTACATCTATACCAATTGAAAAATAGATCGAGCAAAGGGTCATAGCCCGGTTACAACTCTTGTCATACGAGGAACCCACTGGGATTTGGCAAGACCTACAATACATTATCCAACCTATTCCGTATGTGGACAGGAGGCTGGGAGGCGATATTTCATCCGTTTGACCTAGGACCTCTCTCCTAGCCATTGGACTCAGTAGCACTCATCCATCATGATCGGGAGACAGAAAGGTAAGTGAGTAGGACAGGAGAAACTGCTAGATCCGCAAACACTAACTTAGCCCTACGGACGTGAGAATTCTGTAAAGGTAGCGATTGCTAGCGTATTTAGTACGTTGCGAAGACGGTGGCTCCATAAATCGTATACTTCCATAGCTAATCTCTGATTCAGTATTAGAACCCACTAGGGAGTTAAGAAGGCCGAGGTCGTTGATATGAGAAGTAGTCAGTTTGCGTCATCGAGATCCCTTTGACCTTTGACGCATTTGGCGGGAATCTATCTAGTAAGAAGTCTTAACTACGTGAGGGCAGGGTACGTTTCATATTAGCGCACAGACACAGCGAGATGGGCAGTGCATCTTCCACAGAAACTCGAGGTAGGCGGTGTACCTCAACAGCAACTTGGGTGGGCAGTGCACCCTGTGCGAGCAAAGCTAGCCAGCCGTTCATCTAAGCCAACCTTTGACGAGGTAGCATTAATCAAGGGGGAAAAGAGATGGATATCTGGTCTCTAGGGAACCTAGAGGGTACGGGTGAAGCACATATCTAGGGTAGTATGTGCTCCCGTGAAACTTAGCCTTTATGCGCGATCATTAGACCGCTTGATCAGTATCGGAACTTCGGACGTAGCGACTCCCAATCCGAGTGTCAATCTTATCCCACTACTCAAGGACCATTTTCCAAGAGTTTTAGAGGATTAAGCCATGGGGACATACCCCTTTTCCAAAACCCTCAAAGATTGGTACATGTTTTATGTGCACACTTTTGGCGCATGTTTTATGCATGCAGTCCCAAAAATCCCAGGGAAACCCTGGGATTCTCCAGCCACTCTCCGAATTTAACCTTAATTCACCCGCAAAGCGGGTAAAGGCCCCGGAAGGCTGCCTTGCAGCCTTATAAGTGTAAGTCAACCAGTATATTTGTGCTTCCTACGCGCTCCTGCAAAGCAGGAGACAGCACGGGGATATCCCCTTACGGGGATACCCCGTTCACGGGGAAGTCCCGGATTTTTCATGGAAAATCCTAGAATTTCCCAGGGAAGCCCTGGGAAATCCCAGGATTTTTCCAAGAAAATCCAGGGATCCCAGAAATATCAAATTTCCTCACTCCCGCGAAGCGGGAGTCACCAAGCGTATTTGTGCTTCCTACACGCTCCAGCAAAGCTGGAGCAAGCAGGCCGAAGCTGCGCAGCAGCCACCGAAAACCTATACGTCTCTCCCTTCTCGCTCAACGTCCGCTCGTTCCTACGTCTCTCGCTCGACGTCCGCTCGTTCCTCCCTCTCTCGCTCGTCCCTCGCTCGTTCCTCGCTCGTCGCTCGTCGGGTGTCCCTCGCTCGTCGCTCGCTCGTTCCTCGCTCGTCGCTCGTCGGGTGTCGCTCGGGAGTCCCTCGGGCTCGCTCCGCTCCCCCTCCTCTCCCCCGCTCCATCCTTGACCCTCTATTTTTTCCCATTGAAAATCCTCCGCTTCGCGGAGGCGACGTGGCTGCTGCTCCGCAGCTGATCAAAAATCATGCTCCCAGAGGGTGCCGCCTTATTCTTCGGCGGCGCCCGCTCCACGCTCGCTACGCTCGCTCCGAGCGTGCGTGTGCGAAGCACAACTTCACTGGCTGACTAGAGATACTAGTGCGAAGCACAACTTCACTGGCTGACTAAGGATCCTAGTGCGAAGCACAACTTCACTGTCTGACTTAGGATCTTACAATTTTCTGGCCTCTTCTCGGCCCGAAAATTGACCTATAAACCCACGTACAAATCCTCAGTTTTGAGGCCTACGGCCGCAAAACAGGCTTAAAAAAGCCTCGGATGTTTTGGATCCCAGCCGTAGGCTGGGGTCCAAAAATCCAGAGGATTTTTTAGTCTAAAAGCCTCGGATATTTTGGATCCCAGCCGTAGGCTGGGGTCCAAAAATCCAGAGGATTTTAGCCTAGAAATTTTGTACAAATCGTAAAGAGAAAAATAACCTCGGATTTTTGGATCCCAGCCGTAGGCTGGGGTCCAAAAAATCCGTAGGATTTTTCTATCAAAAAGCCTCGGATTTGACGGATCCCAGCCGTCGGCTGGGGTCCTAAAATCCAGAGGATTTTTGACCTATAAACCCACGTATAAATCCTCAGTTTTGAGGCCAAGGGCCGCAAAACAGGTCAAGCGTTGACTTAAAAAATTAGGGTGTCAAGCTCATTCGGCTTGACGCCCTAATTATTGATCAACGCCACGAAGTGACCGAAAAATCTACGTACCAGCGAAGTCTGGTACGTAGATTTTACGCTCATCTTCGTGAGGGCTTTGCGAGAAACGAGCAAATCCCACAAAAAGCCTCGGATTTTTTGGATCCCAGCCGTAGGCTGGGGTCCAAAAATCCTGAGGATTTTTGCGCGTACGTATATCTACAACATATGAATAAGAAAAATAACCTCGGATTTTTGGATCCTAGCCGTCGGCTAGGGTCCAAAAAATCCGTAGGATTTTTCTGTCAAAAAGCCTCGGATATTTTGGATCCCAGCCGTAGGCTGGGGTCCAAAAATCCAGAGGATTTTGACCCATAAATCTATGTACAAATCATCATTTTTCGGCCGAGGCGAGGCCGAAAACTGATCTTTGTGAGTTTACGAACAAATCATCAGTTTTCAGGCCGAGGAAAGGCCTGAAAACAGGCATGTGATCAAATTTTATACTCTAAATGTTAAAAATACATCGGATTTTTTACGGACGAGCTACTAGCGCTCGTCCCTAAAAATCCAGATGGATTTTTCGA